TGGTTTCCATTACTTTGATAAATGGATTCTATATCAAACTATAGCTATTACATTAAAGAAGAAAAGAAACTAATAGAAGTCGAAGACGCGGAATGGTAGTGAATAGCGAGAAAGATTCTTCTGGTTTTCTTGTTCCTGAAAATATTCTATCTATCTCCTAGACGCCGTAGAGAATTGAGAATTTTCATGTCTTTCAATTCTCGTACTCGTAATTGGAAAGTTACGGAAGGAGATCCATCATTTTGCAATGAAAACAACATAAAAAACTCTGGACAATTTCGAAATCAGGCCAAGCGTCTTAATACATATGCAAAAAAATTCATTATTGGCCCACCATTGATTAGAAGATTTAACTTGTATGAATCGCTATTGGTTTGATACGAATAATGGCAGTCGTTTCAGTATGTTAAGGATACAGATGTATCCACAATTCATTTAGAGTTACTTAAATAGCCTATTTCTTATACCATATCTCTATCCCGTGAAATTCTCGAGCCGAAAGATGGATGCATATGCTGTGTTTCAGTTTGCTAAATGATATCAATTAAATGGTGTATCAATTCCATAAATTGGATATAGCAATAAAAAAATCAGCAAAATTCTTTTATTTTAGATAGAAGAAAAGTTTCTTCTATCTAAAATAAAAGAATGTACCCTTCTATCCAAATCCAATTTGCATCGATAAAATAAATCCAAATTCCAGTAGTAGATGAATAATTGCAAATTTGTGTGTGTACGAGATTAGAATAACTTCAAAATAACTGACATAATTTTTTATTTTTCCTGATCAGAAAAATACATGAAAAAGAAAGGAGGTAGAAAAATTTTTGGATTTATGGTTAAAGAAGAAAAAGAAGAAAACAGGGGTTCTGTTGAATTTCAAGTATTCAGTTTCACCAATAAGATACGGAGACTTGCTTCACATTTGGAATTACACAAAAAAGATTTTTCATCGGAAAGAGGTCTACGAAGACTTTTGGGAAAACGTCAACGTTTGCTGGCTTATTTGGCAAAGAAAAATAGAGTACGTTATAAGAAATTAATCAGTCAGTTGGATATTCGAGAGCAGTAATTTCATCGTTCGAATTTTTTTTCTTATTTTATTAGTAGTCTTATAGTAGTCTTAGATTTTGCATTTTGATGAGCCTCCTTTTGAGGAATTCATGGAAAAAATCCATTTTCATGGAATAATGAATTAAGGAAGAAAGCATATGAGTCTACCGCTTACAAGAAAAGATCTCATGATAGTCAATATGGGTCCTCAGCACCCATCAATGCATGGTGTTCTTCGACTGATCGTTACTCTCGATGGTGAAGATGTTATTGATTGTGAACCCATATTAGGCTATTTACACAGAGGAATGGAAAAAATCGCGGAAAACCGAACTATTATACAATACTTACCTTATGTAACACGGTGGGATTATTTAGCCACAATGTTTACAGAAGCGATAACGGTAAATGCACCAGAATTCTTGGAGAAAGAAAAAAGAATAAGAACACGGATACATAACATAAAAAAAAGAATAAATAAGATGATATTCGCCCTCCACCTACATATTTAATTTCTTCTCCTATACAAAAACTAGCAAGACCTACTCCATTGGTAATTCCATCAATTACACCCTTGTCGAAAAACTGCGTCAGTTTGGTTAATCCTCTTATACCTGAGGTAAAGAACCTAGTATAGAAAATATCTATATAACCGCGATTATATGACCAACTATATATCTTTTTTTTTACTGTATCCGAAAAATCTTTTTTCGGACTCTCTTTTACAAGGGAATTTATTAAATCCAAATTCTGAAAAAAAGAATAAGCGGATCCATAGAAGGTATATGCTATGAATAGACCCAAAATTGCTAGACTTACAGAAGAAATTGCATTGGTGATAAATTCATATGAATTTATGGAAGAGTTAGAACTCTCTTGGAAAAGGTTTATTGAGGGAGTTAGCCACTTTGATAATATGGTTAACCCCCCCATTCCATTATCAAAATGGATTCCTATGGATCCAATGAACAAAGTAAAAAGCAGTAATATAAGAAGAGGAAATAGCATAGTATTTCCCGTTTCATGAGGATAGACAAGAGTGTTTTTAGCCCCCAATGAAATACTAAAGGATCCTATCCTATTTCTTGTATTACTAGGAATTTTGGATATATTTTGTGAAAAAAAAGAAACTCCACTCTTGGTTGTTGATAAAACAAAATCTCTATTTATTCTGTTGGGTATCCTTTTTCCCCATAAAGATATTGAATATAACGAATCCTCTTTAGTGCTGCTATAATTTTGAAAATGAACACGCAAGTACCCATCAAAAGTAAGTAAATATATCCGAAACATATAAAACGCAGTTAATCCTGCAGTAAAAGAAGCTATTATTCCAAAAAAGGGTGAATACAACCAACTATTACTAAGGATTTCATCTTTGGACCAGAAGCAAGCAAGAGGGGGAATACCGCAAAGAGAAAGGGTACCCCATAAAAAACTAGTTCTTGTAATTGGAACGTATTTTCTTAAACCGCCCATAAGAACCATATTTTGACTTTTATCTGGTGAATATCCAACAAGAGGTTCCATTGAATGAATAACAGATCCGGATCCCAAGAACAATAAAGCTTTCGAATAAGCATGAGTAATCAAATGGAATAAAGCAGCTTGATAAGAACCTATACCTAGAGCTAACATCATATAACCTAATTGAGACATTGTAGAATAGGCTAAACTTCTTTTAATATCTTTCTGAGCAAGAGCTAAAGTAGCTCCTAAGAAGAGTGTTATTGTACCTACTAAAGAAATAAAACTCATTATCAATGGTAGGGATATGAAAATAGGAAGAAGTCGAGCTAGAAGAAAAATCCCTGCAGCAACCATAGTTGCTGCGTGTATAAGAGCCGAAATGGGAGTGGGTCCTTCCATAGCATCGGGTAACCATACGTGAAGAGGGAATTGTGCGGATTTTGCAACTGCACCAAGGAATAAAAAAAAAGCACACAAAGTAGTAAGTAAGGAATTAATCCCATTATTAGGAATCCAGTTATTAGCTATTTTGAACAAATCCCGAAACTCTAAACTACCCGTTATCCAAAAAAACCCTAAAATCCCTAATAACAGACCAAAATCCCCTACACGATTAGTTACAAAAGCTTTTTGACAAGCACTCGCTGCAATTGGTCGTGTAAACCAAAAGCCTATCAATAAATAGGAACACATTCCCACAAGCTCCCAAAAAAAATAAATTTGTATCAAATTGGAACTAGTAACCAATCCCAACATGGAAGTATTGAAAAAACTTATATAAAGAAAAAATCTCAAATATCCTTCATCGTGAGACATATAATCGTCACTATAAATAAGAACCAGAATTCCTACAGTAGTAATTAGTATTAACATAATAGAAGTAAGCGGGTCAATTAAGTATCCAAATTCTAAGGAAAAATCATTATTGACGGTCCAAGACCATAGATATTGATAGATAGAACTTCCATTTATTTGTTGAATAGACAGGTGAACTGAGAATACCAGAGCTATGCTTAAAAGTAAAACACTAGGAAAAGCCCATATGCGACGAAGATTTTTTGTTGCTGTCGGAATAAGAATAAGTCCAAACCCCATTGGCATAATAACTGGAAGTGGGAGAAGAGGGATTACCCACGCATATTGATATGTATGTTCCATAAGAAAAGAAATTGCAATTTTTACTTGAAATTTATATTTCAATTTTTCTATAAAATATAAAATAAAATTGTTTCCGATTCACCAAACTAATTGTTCTCTATTTCTGAAAGAATAAAAAAAAGAAAGAATCTTTTTATATTATTTTTGATTTCTTTCTATTAACATGAAGCAGCTCTCTTCTTTTGTAACTGATTAATGATTGAATTCCAATGAAAACCTATGTTTATAGGAAATTCTCGACTTCATATAGAATTGAAATTCTAATGATTAGAATTACCTAAGTTTTCTAATTTCTTGTTTAAGAGACTAAGTATTTTTTTGTTTTGATTGGAATTCCATTATGAAATACCATTCTGAACTTAATTAACTATTTGAGTTTTTTTATCCCCCCTTCTTATATGGGGCATAGACCCCATACCATATATCTATATATATGGAGTATACTTGATATATAAATTGATTTAAATAGAAAACTTTTATATATATTCTATTTTATATATATTCTATATTATTAAAAAAAGTATAAAATATATATAATATGCTAAAAAAATCTTGTCTTATACTCATTAGACAAAATGAAGTAAAAAATAATTCAGAATTTCAATATTTTTTAGTATCTTTAGTATCTAAGTATAAAGATTAAGAAAAAGAAGAAAGAAGGATTGATTTGTGGCAATAGATGTCTTTCACATAGAACTAGAAAAAAGTAATCTTCTTTTTATTTTAATATGGCAGTTCCAAAAAAACGTACTTCGACGTCAAAAAAGCGTATTCGTAAAAATCTTTGGAAGAAAAAGACTTATTTTTCCATAGTACAATCTTATTCTTTAGCAAAATCAAGATCATTTTCCAGCGGCACCGAGCATTCAAAACCAAAGGGTTTTTCTGGGCAACAAACAAATAAAAAGGTTTTGGAATAATCTGAATTGACCTACCAAAAAGAAATTCCAATTAATTAATACGAATAATTAGGATTAATTCATGAATGTACTTTTATGTGTCGAATTCCTCGATACAATATTCTTAGAACTAACCCCCCTCTAATATATAGAAGTCAGGTTTTTGGTATACTGTGGGCTAAGTATTCTTTTCCTATCAATGCACTTTTCATAATAGAATCCTTATAATAAAAAAAATATGAGGATTCTATTATGAAAAGTAGAGTATTCTTGCAATAAGACTTAAAACTTCTACCTATCTTATCCAAAATCCACAAATACAATTTTTTAGGCTTAGTAATTTTAGGCTTAGTAAGTGGTATTAATAAGGGCGTAAAGCCTTTCATTCTAGAAATTTTCCTCAAATCCAAAATTATTTGTATTTAATAATGGAATTCTAATGGATAGATAGAAAAGGCTTTTGGAGTTTTGTCCATTGCATTGAAAGATTTTTCAAAATTTTAATGAGGATTCTAATGTCCCTAAATTCTAGGGACTCTCCCAATCTCGACGATTCCCCAGAAAAAAACTAATATTCTTTTAAGTTACCCATTCTTTCAAGTTAGCCGCCATGGTGAAATTGGTAGACACGCTGCTCTTAGGAAGCAGTGCTCAAGCATCTCGGTTCGAGTCCGAGTGGCGGCATTGTAGAAAAAGAATACAATAGATTATAAAATGGATTCAATTTGAAATTTCCTATTTTGTAATGGGACCTTCTCCTTATGCTATTTGCAACTTTAGAACATATACTAACGCATATCTCTTTCTCAACAATTTCAATTGTGATTATGATTCATTTGATAAGCTTATTTGTTCGTGAACTTGGGGGATTACGCGATTCGTCAGAAAAAGGAATGATAGCTACTTTTTTCTCTATAACAGGATTCTTAGTTTCTCGTTGGGTTTCTTCGGGACATTTTCCATTAAGTAATTTATATGAGTCATTGATCTTCCTTTCATGGGCTCTCTATATTCTTCATACGATTTCTAAGATACAAAACTCGAAAAATGATTTAAGCACAATAACTACGCCAAGTACTATTTTAACGCAAGGCTTTGCCACGTCGGGTCTTTTAACTGAAATGCATCAATCCGCAATACTAGTACCTGCTCTACAATCTCAATGGTTAATGATGCATGTCAGTATGATGTTACTAAGCTATGCGACTCTTTTGTGCGGATCCTTATTATCCGCCGCTTTTCTAACCATTAGATTTCGAAAGAATTTCTATTTCTTTTCTAAAAAGAAAAAAAAGGTTTTATTTAAAACATTTTTCTTTAGTGAGATTGAACATTTCTATGCAAAAAGAAGCTCTTTAAAAAACACCCTTTTTCCTTCATTTCCAAATTATTACAAATATCAATTAACTGAGCGTTTGGATTCTTGGAGTTATCGTGTCATTAGTCTAGGGTTTATCTTTTTAACCATAGGTATTCTTTGTGGGGCAGTATGGGCTAATGAGGCATGGGGATCCTATTGGAATTGGGACCCTAAGGAAACTTGGGCATTTATTACTTGGACCATATTCGCAATTTATTTACATAGTAGAACAAATCAAAAAGGGAAGGGTACAAATTCAGCACTTGTAGCTTCCGTAGGATTTCTTATAATTTGGATCTGTTATTTTGGTATCAATCTATTAGGAATAGGTTTACATAGTTATGGTTCATTTACATTACTATCTAAATGATTAGATAACATAAAAACCTTCATGAAATGAAAGTTTTTTCCATTTTTGTTTGATTTGAGAACCCCTTGAACGCCTTCTCAAAGGGTTCTCAAAAATTCGAGATAGATCTAATTAGGCTTTTTTATTTTTTTCTGCATTTTGTGGTTTTCCACTATGAAATATAGAGCTAGACTAGTAAAAGAAAAAAATCCTATTTAGGATAATAATTGGATAAGAGAGCTTCTACTCTGTCAACGGATAACGAGAGAACAAAATCTGGATAAATACCAATTCCTATTACTGGTAAAAAGATACAGATTAAAAGAAAGAGTTCTCGTGGTCCAGAATCCACAAAATTTGCGGTTGGAACATGAAATAGCTTGTATCCATAAAACATCTGTCGTAACATAGATAATAAAAAAATCGGAGTTAATATCATTCCAATTGCCATTACAAAAGTAATTAGCATTTTTGGCATTAACAAAAATTTAGGACTAGTAATTAGTCCAAAAAAGACTACTAATTCTGCAACAAAACCGCTCATTCCTGGTAAGGCAAGAGAAGCCATTGAAAAGCTACTAAACAAGGTAAAAATTTTCGGCATTGGGATGGATATCCCCCCTAGTTCTTCAAGATAAACAAGACGCATTCTATCACAAGTCGTTCCCGCCAAGAAAAAAAGCGTAGCACCAATAAATCCATGGGATAATATTTGTAAAATAGCTCCGTTGAGTCCAATGTTGGTTATGGAACCAATTCCTATAATTATGAAACCCATGTGAGATACGGAGGAATAGGCTATTCTTTTTTTGAAATTTCGTTGACCAAGAGAAGTTGAAGCTGCATAGATTATTTGCACCGCTCCTATTATTACTAACCAAGGGGCAAATAGATAATGAGCATGAGGTAACAATTCCATATTGATCCGAATCAATCCGTATGCTCCCATCTTTAATAGGATTCCTGCTAAAAGCATACATGTACTGTAATGCGCTTCCCCATGGGTATCTGGTAACCACGTATGTAAGGGTATAATCGGCAATTTGACAGCATAAGCAATAAGGAAGCCCAAATATAATAGTATTTCCAATGTTGCAGGGTATGATTGATTAATTAATCTTTCCAAATCTAATCTTGGTTCGTTGGAACCATATAAGCCCATACCTAGAACTCCGATTAAGAAAAAAAGGGAACCGCCCGCAGTATACAAAATAAACTTTGTAGCTGAATACAGACGCCTCTTTCCCCCCCACATGGATAAAAGTAAGTAAACAGGAATTAATTCTAACTCCCACATGATAAAAAAAAGTAAAAGGTCTCGCGAAGAAAATAATCCTATTTGACCGCTATACATTGCTAGCATCAGGAAATAGAATAATCGGGAATTCCGGGTAACCGGCCAAGCTGCTAAAGTAGCTAAAGTAGTCATAAATCCTGTCAATAAAATAGATCCTAATGAAAGTCCATCGATTCCCAATCTCCAGTGGAAATCGAAGACATCTATCCATTTATAATCCTCCTTTAATTGGATTAAGGCATCCTCCAATTGGAAATGATAACAGAATGCATAAGTCATTAGAAGGAATTCTAATAAACAAATAGATATAGTATACCACCTAACGATTTTGTTTCCCCTATGAGGTAAAAAGAAAATTAATGAACCTGCAAATATCGGCAAAACAACAAGTATTGTTAACCAGGGAAAATAACTCATGATAAAGTGATAAAGACAAGATACGTTTTGACCAGAAAAGCCCGTGCTCGATTATTTAGAGCACAGGCTTCTTCGGTAAAGAGGAATCAGACGATTCAAGTGTAATTTTTTGTAACGTATCAATAAGATAAAGCCATGCTGCGGGTTGTTTCGGGGCCTAAATAAACGCGGACACTCAAAAAATCTGTTGGGCAGGCGGATTCGCATCTCTTACAACCCACACAATCTTCGGTTCTCGGCGCAGAAGCGATTTGCTTAGCTTTACATCCATCCCAGGGTATCATTTCTAATACATCCGTTGGACAAGCTCGTACACATTGAGTGCATCCTATACATGTATCATAAATTTTTACGGAATGCGACATTGGGTCTATAAATTTGCCTTTTCAACACAAAAATTTTCAATCTGGTAAAAATGAAATTAGTACTATATGAGTCATATGTTTTGTTGACACCAGATGAAGCAATGGTTTATCCAAACTTCAAGAAATAATGAAATATGTTTCTTAATCTGTTTGTGAGAACGCGTGAAAAGAGCCAAGAGACTTGAATTTAGGGTTTCAACAATCATAATTATACGAATTGTAAATAAGAATTCGAATTAGCCAATAAAAGGGCTACCGTCTTTTCAATATAAATTATTGCAATATTCAAATTGCAATATCAATGCATTGCAAAAATTTTAAAAGTAAAAAAAAAAATACTATGCAATAACCTACTTAAAAAATGGGTATTATCAAATAATAATAATAAGAAAATAGTATTAGATTTCTATTCATTTGAATATTTCATATTATTATATGTGCCTCTTTGTTTAGGGGATTTTATGTCTAATTATTTAAAAAATTGGATTGATTGATACGAGTGGATTTCCTGTTACGATGGATGGAAGAAAGAATGGATAGTCCAATAGCGGCTTCAGCAGCCGCAAGGGCTATAACAAAAATAGTGAAAATGTCTCCTTTTAATTGACGGCTATCAAATAGATCAGAAAATGTTACGAGATTTAGATTAATTGAATTCAGTATAAGTTCAAGACATATTAGAGCTCTAACCATGTTTCGGCTTGTGATCAATCCATAGATACCAATAGAAAATAAAAAAACACTCAAAAAAAGTACATGCTCAAACATCATTAAGTAACTCCTTATCAATCTCGATTCATTTCAATATGAGGACAAGAATTGAATAATTAGAAAAGAACAATTACACAACAAAAGAGAAAAGAGGCTATTTGTTGGCAATGGGTTTTACTAAATCAAAATTGTGATTCTTTAGTTATTTTTTTGATTTGAAATTCTAAGAATTTTTACTTTTCACTAATTCGAAGTATTTTTTATTGTCGAGCCATAGTAATTGCACCTATTAAAGAAACTAGAAGAATTATGGAAATGAGTTCAAACGGAAGATAAAAATCGGTTGCTAAATGAATCCCAATTTGTTGAACGTTATTTATGAGACCCTGTTCTACTATTTGGTTTGATCTTGTAGTCCAAAGAATTCCATACCATGACGTATCTGGGATAGTAGTCATTAGTGAAAAAGGAATAGTTATACAAACGAGTAAAGTGAACCCATCTCCAATAGTCCAAAAATTCTTATCTTTAGACCATTCTGAGCCATTTACGAACATTACGGCAAATATGATCAAGATATTTACGGCTCCCACATAAATAAGAAGTTGTGCCACAGCTATAAAATAGGAATTCAATAAAATATAGAATAAGGATATACAAACAAGAACTAATCCCAGGGAAAAGGCAGAATAAATTGGGTTGGTAAGTAATACCACCCCCAGACCCCCTAGTAGAAGAACAAATCCCCCAAATAGCACAAGAATTTCATGTATTGGTCCTGGTAAATCCATTATGGATAAGAAGATATTTATAGTATAAAATTTTTCATGAACTGACTAAAAGATTCAAGGAAGAAAAAGGGAATTAGCGATATTTTTTTGTATATTGTATATAAGTTGTATAGTTAGAAATCATATCACAAAATCTACCCCCATTTAAAATCAGGAATAATTTGCAATAAAGAGTAGTTATTTGTTTTTCGTTATAGTTAGTAAAGAACTATTCTATTTTTATAACAAATTTTATAACAAAAAAGAAAAAATTCTAGTAATCAGTAATCGTCCTTGAATTCCAAGATTTTTCTTCGTCTATTTTACTTTGCGTCGAATTCCTAATTGTTTGAATTGTGTAATCTCCCATTATGGAAATTGGTAACCGACTCAAAGCAATTTGATTGTAATTCAATTCATGGCGATCATAAGTAGAAAGTTCATATTCTTCAGTCATTGATAAACAGCTTGTCGGACAGTACTCAACACAATTACCACAAAATATACAAACTCCGAAATCAATACTATAATTAAGCAATTGTTTCCTTTTAATATCCTTTTCAAATCTCCAATCCACAAGGGGTAGATCTATGGGGCATACGCGAACACATACTTCACAAGCAATACATTTATCAAATTCAAAGTGGATTCGTCCTCGGAAACGCTCTGATGTAATTGATTTTTCATAAGGGTAGTGAATCGTTATAGGTAAACGATTTGTATGGGATAAGGTAATTAGGAAACTTTGACCAATGTACCTTGCTGCACGTATTGTTTGTTGACCATAACTCATGAACCCAGTTACCATAGGGAACATATTCTAAATATCTATGAAAAAGGTATGTTTCTTTCTCTTGTTTGAGAGAACTTTTGTGTTGAAAATATTCTTACTGTTATTCTATTATCTCATTTTTATAGTGAAACAAGTTGGGAAGAAGTTGTTAATAAGAGATTGCCTAGGGAAATAGGTAAAAGAAATTTCCATCCAAGATTTAATAACTGATCTATTCTCATCCTGGGTAAAGTCCATCTTATTGTGATAGAAATGAAGAGAAATAAATAAGCTTTAGTTAATGTAATAAGGATACCCATTGTCATTTCAAAAATTACAAAAATTTTATTCATTTGGAAAAATCCAAAAAAGGATATATAGGGAATAGAAAAATTCCACCCGCCTAAGTAGAGAACTGTTACAAATAAAGAGGAAACTAATAAATTTAAGTAAGAAACAAGATAAAATAAACCATATTTGATACCGGAATATTCGGTTTGATAACCTGCTACTAATTCTTCCTCTGCTTCAGGTAAATCAAAGGGTAATCTTTCACATTCTGCTAAAGAAGAAATTAAAAAAACCAGAAAACCTATAGGCTGACGCCAAAGATTCCATCCTAAAAAACCATATTTTGACTGTGCTTCAACTATATCAACTGTACTTGAACTGTTGGATAATCATAGTCGACGATAACATCACAGTTCCCGCCGCTATTCCAAAACCGTACATGAAACCTTAGTTTCATACGGCTCCTCTATGATCAGAAAAAAGGAAAGTGCCGTTCCATTTCGGTATTATCTCCCTGGGCGTAGATAGAATTAGGTAAGATAAAATCGATTGGAAAATCCTAAATTAGACCAAAGGAATTCCGTCTGCTAGAATAAGAAAAAACGCTTCCGAATTGATCTCATCCTTTATCATATAATGAGAATTTTTCTTTGTTCAGTAATAACTTAATCTTGGAATAAAACACTCGTTATAGCAATTAATAAATGAAAAGAAATGGGTATTAGTTGATGAAGAATTCTGTATGAATATGGATAGACGAAGGAAAGAATAAATAAGGATCTTTTTTTGTATTGCATTCCATATCTTTTGTCCTAATCTTCTTTTCATGGGGTATTTAAAAAGAAAAAAGAATAAAGGGTTAACTCGTTCTTGATAGCCATTTTCTTAATAAGTGAATGGGAGCATACTCTGGATCGGAATCCAAAGAAAGTACTACTTGATCATTTCCACTAACTTCAAGTCCTTATTATGATTCCCTTTATGAGGAAAAAGCTCTACTGCTTTAGATTCTCTCATTACTAATCCTTTATGTACTTTAGTGTTCCTAATCCCTCACTAACTTTTGATGGATTCCCTTATGATTATAAGTTAGTTATAGTAATAACTAAGAATATTCTAGTAAAAAAAATATTCTAATAATGGAATTCCATATCGCGAATCCTTTTTTCTTGCCCGCTTCAAGATATGATGACTAATCAAAAAATCGCAACCTTGGGGTAAAGAGTTTACACTGCTTATGTTTACTTCAACTTTATGCTTGTACGTAGGAAATGAGGTTTTTTCTTTTTACTACAAATTAATAAGCTGTTTTGTTTCACTCATATAGCTATCTAGTTTAACTTACTAACCCGAATATAGAATAAGAAAGGGAATATATATTCAATGGATGTTAGAAGAAAAAGATCCCTTTTTAACGAATCACACGTAGAGATATTGCTAGTACACAAAAAGTTAATGGTATTTCATAACTAATAGATTGAGCAGCAGCTCGTAAACCACCTGAAAAAGAATATTTATTATTTGAGCTATATCCTGCCATAAGAAGACCAATAGGAGCAATACTTGAAATGGCAACCCATAAAAAAATACCAATACTAAGATCAGCTAAAATAAAATGATATCCCAAAGGAATAACTAAAAAACTTAATAAAATTGATATGACTGCTATAGAGGGTCCAATGCTAAATAAAGGAATATCCCCTCGAGATGGCAAGATATCCTCTTTAAAAAGTAGCTTAGCCCCATCTGCTATAGCTTGAAGCAATCCCAGGGGTCCAGCATATTCAGGACCAATGCGTTGTTGTATCGATGCGGATATTTCTCTTTCTAACCACACAATTACAAGTACTTCTATTGTGATTCCCAGTAAGAGGGTCAAAATGGGTAGAATCCATATCAGTCCATAGACTTCTTTTAAAAATTCCAATTTCGAAAAAGAATTGATAGCTTCTACTTCTACCCTATCTATTATCATTTCAACGATCAACTTCCCCCATAATGATATCTATACTACCTAATATCGTCATGATATCAGCCAATTTCATTTTTTTAACTAGCTGAGGAAGAATTTGCAAATTAATAAAACCAGGTGGACGAATTTTCCATCTCCAAGGGAAAAGACTATCATCTCCTACCAGATAAATTCCTAATTCACCTTTTGGAGCTTCCACTCTTACATAAAGCTCTTGCTTTGACAACTCAAAATTGGGCGAAGGTTTTTTACCAAGAAATCGATATTCAAAATCATTCCATTCGGAATTTTTTGCTTTCTTAAAGCGTCTTACTTCTAAATTCTCATAAGGGCCTCCAGGAATTTTCTCTATAGCCTGTTGAATAATTTTGATGGATTCTTTCATTTCACTGATTCGTACTAAATAGCGAGCTAACGAATCCCCTTCTTTTTGCCATTGGACTTTCCAATCGAATTGGTTGTAAGACTCATAAGGATCAACCTTACGAAGATCCCATTCTATTCCAGAAGCTCGTAACATTGGTCCCGATAAGCCCCAATTTACAGCTTCTTCTCCGCTAATAAAACCGACTCCTTCAACTCGTTCTAAAAAAATGGGATTCTGTGTAATAAGTTGTTGATATTCAACAACTCCTCGTAAAAAATAATCACAGAAATCTAAACATTTATCAATCCATCCATAAGGTAGATCGGCGGCTACCCCTCCGATGCGAAAGTAATTGTGCATCATTCGCATACCTGTAGCAGCTTCAAATAGATCATATATTAATTCTCTCTCTCTAAAAATATAAAAAAAAGGAGTCTGTGCCCCGAGATCCGCCATAAAAGGCCCAAGCCATAACAAGTGAGAAGCTATACGGCTCAATTCTAACATAATTACCCTAATATAGCTGGCTCTTTGGGGTATTTGAATATTCTCCAAGAATTCTGGTGCATTTACCGTTATCGCTTCTGTAAACATTGTGGCTAAATAATCCCACCGTGTTACATAAGGTAAGTATTGTATAATAGTTCGGTTTTCCGCGATTTTTTCCATTCCTCTGTGTAAATAGCCTAATATGGGTTCACAATCAATAACATCTTCACCATCGAGAGTAACGATCAGTCGAAGAACACCATGCATTGATGGGTGCTGAGGACCCATATTGACTATCATGAGATCTTTTCTTGTAAGCGGTAGACTCATATGCTTTCTTCCTTAATTCATTATTCCATGAAAATGGATTTTTTCCATGAATTCCTCAAAAGGAGGCTCATCAAAATGCAAAATCTAAGACTACTATAAGACTACTAATAAAATAAGAAAAAAAATTCGAACGATGAAATTACTGCTCTCGAATATCCAACTGACTGATTAATTTCTTATAACGTACTCTATTTTTCTTTGCCAAATAAGCCAGCAAACGTTGACGTTTTCCCAAAAGTCTTCGTAGACCTCTTTCCGATGAAAAATCTTTTTTGTGTAATTCCAAATGTGAAGCAAGTCTCCGTATCTTATTGGTGAAACTGAATACTTGAAATTCAACAGAACCCCTGTTTTCTTCTTTTTCTTCTTTAACCATAAATCCAAAAATTTTTCTACCTCCTTTCTTTTTCATGTATTTTTCTGATCAGGAAAAATAAAAAATTATGTCAGTTATTTTGAAGTTATTCTAATCTCGTACACACACAAATTTGCAATTATTCATCTACTACTGGAATTTGGATTTATTTTATCGATGCAAATTGGATTTGGATAGAAGGGTACATTCTTTTATTTTAGATAGAAGAAACTTTTCTTCTATCTAAAATAAAAGAATTTTGCTGATTTTTTTATTGCTATATCCAATTTATGGAATTGATACACCATTTAATTGATATCATTTAGCAAACTGAAACACAGCATATGCATCCATCTTTCGGCTCGAGAATTTCACGGGATAGAGATATGGTATAAGAAATAGGCTATTTAAGTAACTCTAAATGAATTGTGGATACATCTGTATCCTTAACATACTGAAACGACTGCCATTATTCGTATCAAACCAATAGCGATTCATACAAGTTAAATCTTCTAATCAATGGTGGGCCAATAATGAATTTTTTTGCATATGTATTAAGACGCTTGGCCTGATTT